ATAGTTTCAGTAATATTCATTATCTAAATTATTTATTTGATAGCAGGAATCTTTGGAGTTTGATCTCTGATCATACTTTTTTAGTTAGAAATAGTAATGGTGACACTTATTCTGTATATTTTGATATTGAAAATCATATTTTTGATATTGACAATGCTAGTTCTTTTTTGAGTGAACTACCTAGTTATTTGAATAGTGGGTCTAATAGTAATAATTACTACTATTATTATTCCATGTATGATACTCAATCTAATTGGAATAATCACATTAATAGTTGCATTGATAGTTATCTTCGCTTTGAAATCAGTCTTAATAGTGACATTTACAGTGATATCGACAGTTACATTTCTAGTTTCATTTGTATGGAAAGTACAAGTAGTATTGAAAATGGAAATTCTAGTATCAAAACTAGTAGAAGTTATTTCAATAGAAGAGAAAAATCTAATGATTTCGATCTAAATACAAAATACAAACAGTTATGGGTTCAATGTGAGAATTGTTATGGATTAAATTATAAAAAATTTTTTAGTTCAAAAATGAATATTTGTGAATACTGCAGATATCATTTGAAAATGAGTAGTTCAGATAGAATTGAACTCTTTATAGATCCTGGCACTTGGGAGCCTATGGATGAAGATATGGTCTCTATAGACCCCATTGAATTTCATTCAGAGGAGGAACTTTATATAGATCGCATTTCTTTTTATCAAAGAAAAACGGGTTTAACTGAAGCTGTTCAAACGGGCGTAGGTCAACTAAACAGTATTCCCATAGCAATTGGAGTTATGGATTTTCAGTTTATGGGAGGTAGCATGGGATCCGTAGTAGGTGAGAAAATCACCCGTTTGGTCGAGTATGCTACTAATAAATCTCTACCTGTCATTATTGTATGTGCTTCTGGAGGAGCACGCATGCAAGAAGGGAGTTTGAGCTTAATGCAAATGGCTAAAATATCTTCTGCTTCATATGATTATCAATCAAATAAAAAGTTATTTTATGTATCAATCCTTACATCTCCTACAACTGGTGGAGTTACAGCAAGTTTTGGTATGTTGGGAGATATCATTATTGCTGAACCTAATGCCTACATTGCGTTTGCGGGTAAAAGAGTAATTGAACAAACATTGAAAAAGACAGTACCCGACGGTTCACAAGCGGCTGAGTCTTTATTCCATAAGGGCTTATTCGACCCAATTGTACCACGTAATCTTTTAAAAGGTGTTCTGAATGAGTTATTTCAGCTACACGGTTTCCTTCCCTTGAATCAAGATTCAAAAAAAAAAATAAGAAGAATATAAAAGTTCTTTTTATTTAGTGAGAACCCCCGGTTTTTCACTAGGAATCCCTTTTTGTTGTACCTTTTTGTTGTATAAGATTGGTGAAAATTGGAAACTCATAAGAAACTCTTTTCTATCTTTACCTTTCAAAACACCTTTTTTGTTTTGAAAGGTAAAGATAGAAAGACGATGAAGATAAGGATAGGAGAAGAAGAATCTAATTTCTTAAAAGGGATTCTCATACATATTCGTGTCGAAAGAGGAATAGGTATACTTCATTGAGTTCTACATTCGTTATTGATTATTAAATACTTCATATTCATATTATCTTAATATTCTTTAGAATTCCTTTTTAATAGATTAATATTAAGAATTAATAGATAGACTTATTAGAATATATCTTTATAATTAGAATTTATAATAGGTACAAATATGAAATTGAGGTACCCATTCTATGATAGATTTGAACTTTCCCTCGATTTTTGTTCCCTTAGTGGGCCTAGTTTTTCCAGCAATCGCAATGGCTTCTTTATCTCTTTATGTCCAAAGAAATAAGATTGTCTAAATACGATGAAATCTCATCAATTTATTTAAACACTGGATCATCATACAGATACTTTTTTTAATGTAATATGGTAGGATATATGATATTTGGCCTTTCCGAAAACAAAAGGAAGAGTTGTTTTGTTATGTATGCCGATGCATAATATACGGCATTAATGCATGTATATGCGGTTATAGCTTAATCAATTAAATGATGAAATTCAAAATGATCAGCAAATCTTTTTTGAAAAATCTTTTAAATATAAATTCAATGTATCTAATAAATTATTCCTAATGGTTTCTGTCGGAATGCTGCTAGTTGATGAAAGTTACTTCGGGATCAAGCAATAAAAGTCAAATCAAATCCATTTGGGTTATTCTCTCAATTCCAATCGAATGCAACTGGATCTAGTATAGTATGAACTGGCGATCAGAACATATATGGATAGAACTTATAACGGGGTCTCGAAAAACAAGTAATTTTTGCTGGGCCTGTATCCTTTTTTTAGGTTCACTAGGATTCTTAGTGGTTGGAACTTCCAGTTATCTTGGTAAAAATCTGATATCCGTATTTCCGTCTCAGCAAATCCTTTTTTTCCCACAAGGGATCGTGATGTCCTTCTATGGGATTGCAGGTCTATTCATTAGTTCTTATTTGTGGTGCACAATTTCATGGAATGTAGGTAGTGGTTATGACCGATTTGATAGAAAAGAAGGGATAATGTCCCTTTTTCGTTGGGGATTTCCTGGAAAAAATCGTCGCATCTTCCTTCGTTTCTTTCTAAAAGATATCCAATCAATCAGAATGGAGGTGAGAGAGGGTCTTTTTCCTCGTCGTATCCTTTATATGGAAATCAAGGGTCAAGGAGCCATTCCCTTGACCCGTACTGATGAGGATTTGACTCCACGAGAAATTGAACAAAAAGCTGCCGAATTGGCCTATTTCTTGCGCGTACCCATTGAAGTATTTTGAAATGAACTGAAGAATCAATCTCAGTATGAGAGAAGGAACTTAATACATCTCAAAAAAAGTGGGAAGACGTATATGGAACAATAACTCTTTTGTAGACGCATACACATGTCGTCTGGCTTCACTCTTTAGACTAGTAAAAGGTCTAATAAGTAAATAAAGTATAGATTCATCAAATATCCTAACATGTCTTTTGTTTTCGTAAAAGAGAATTCCTCTTTTTATTTTTAGGCCTTTGAATTGATACCCTCTCCCTGCGCTGCGGTTAGACAGTAAAATCTTTCAAATTGAAATGGAAAGAAAAGAATTAAAGAATCCGGTAGGGTTCGTCTTTAAATCCAAATTTGATTTGTTAGTTCAAATGGGTTTTTGAGTCTTCATTGAAAGGAATAAATGAAAGGGAAATCGGTTACAATTTTCCTAATTGTGATCTCTGGAATATGGAAAGAATATTTACTCTTTTTTTCATTCGAAAAGATCCTTTCTTGTATGTTCTATTCTAGATTTCTAGATCCAAAGACTCAATTCTTACACAAAAACAAAAATAGGAAAAGATTCATAGGTTTGATACCTTCTTCTTGTTAGAGTTATAGGCTCTTGTTATATAATTCGTACTTCATAGAAATCTCAGATAGAATCGACCAATGAAACAGGTTCATTAACAATTCACATCACGGATCCAGAATGAAAAAAAAGAAAGCATTGACTTCCCTCCCATATCTTGTGTCTATAATCTTTTTGCCCTGGTGGGTTTCTATCTCATTTAAGAAATGTCTAGAAACTTGGGTTATTCATTGGTGGAATACTAGGCAATCCGAAATCCCTTTGAATGATATTCAAGAGAAAAATGTTCTAGAAAAATTTATGGAATTAGAAGAACTATTCCTGTTGGACGAGATAATAAAGGAGTACTCAGAGACACATATGCAAAGGCTTCGTATAGGAATGCACAAGGAAACAATACAATTGATCCAAAGGCAAAATGAATCTCATTTCCATATCATTTTGCATTTCTCTACAAATATAATCTGTTTCGCTATTCTAAGTGGTTATTTTTTTCTGGGGAATGAAGAACTTTTCATTTTAAATTCTTGGATTCAGGAATTCCTCTATAACTTAAGTGATACAATCAAAGCTTTTTTTATTCTTTTAGTTACTGATTTATGGATCGGATTTCACTCGACCCATGGTTGGGAACTAATAATTGGTTTGATCTACAATGATTTTGGATTGGCTCAGAATGATCAGATTATATCTGGTCTTGTTTCCACTTTTCCAGTGATTCTAGATACAATTGTGAAATATTGGATCTTCCATTTTTTAAATCGTGTATCTCCTTCACTTGTAGTAATTTATCATTCAATGAATGAATAATTCATAAGATCCTTTGATATCAAGAAAATCATAACCTTTCTTTGTGTCTAAATAAATCATTTTTCATCTTACTTATTCTTTATACTTCTACCTTTTCAATTAAAGGTATTCATACTATATTCCACTAGTACAATTATTTCAGTATAATCAATACAATGGCAAACTTGTGGATAGGGAATTCTACTAGCTACCTATCCAATTTATTGTAGAAATTCCGGGGATCAATGATTGGACCATGCAAAATAGAAAGACTTTTTCTTGGGTAAAAGAACAGATGACTCGATCCATTTATGTATCAATCATGATATATGTAATAACTCGAGCATCTATTTCAAATGCATATCCCATTTTTGCGCAGCAGGTTTATGAAAATCCACGAGAAGCAACTGGTCGAATTGTATGTGCCAATTGCCATTTAGCTAGTAAGCCCGTGGATATTGAAGTTCCGCAAGCTGTACTTCCTGATACTGTATTTGAAGCAGTTGTTCGAATTCCTTATGATATGCAACTGAAACAAGTTCTTGCTAATGGTAAAAAAGGGGCTTTGAATGTAGGGGCTGTTCTTATTTTACCCGAGGGATTCGAATTAGCCCCACCCGATCGTATTTCTCCCGAAATGAAAGAAAAGATGGGCAATCTTTCTTTTCAGTTTTATCGTCCCAATAAAAGAAATATTCTTGTGATAGGTCCTGTTCCCGGTCAAAAATATAGTGAAATCGTCTTTCCTATTCTTTCCCCCGACCCTGCTACGAAAAAAGACGTTCATTTCTTAAAATATCCCATATATGTAGGTGGTAACAGAGGAAGGGGTCAGATTTATCCTGATGGTAGCAAGA